TTCATTTATTTGGATAAAGTTTGATTCTAGCTTCAAATCTTGAGTTACTTTTTATTAACATGTATTTTTTTGATTGAAATTAATAATTATCTCAATGATTTATAATTTTTAAATTTTCAGTTTATTTTATTATTAATAAAATATTTTTTAAAATAGAAAATGTATTTAAAATTGACAAATTTTGTGCCAGCAGTTGCGGTTACACAATTAATTTGATTAAGATTTATTTAATTGAATTATTTATTTATACTTTTAATTAATTTTTATTTATTTTAGGTGAAATTTTAATATTTAATTTATAATTATGGTTATTAATATAATATTTGAAGACCATTTTGTAAACTAGGATTAGATACCCTATTATTTTGGTTGTAAATTTTTTAAATTCTAATACTAATAGTTATGTTCTTTAAATTAAAAGAATTTGGCGGTAATTTAATCTTTCCAGAGGAATCTGTTCATTAATCGATAATCCACGTTTTATTTTACTTTAATTAAAAATTTGTATACCTCTGTTATTGAATGTTCTTTAAAGATATTTTCTATAAACTTTATGAGTAAAATATCAGGTCAAGGTGCAGTTATGTTAAAGCTTTGATGGATTACATTTTTAATAAAATTGGATTTTAATTATGAAATATATTTTATGAAATTGGATTTGGAAGTAATATAATTTATTTAAATTATTTGATTTGTGTTCTAAATTATGTACATATCGCCCGTCGCTCCCAAACTTGGGATAAGTCGTAACAAAGTAGATTTACTGGAAAGTAAATCTAGAAAGTTTCAAATTACAGCTTAGAGCTATTTGTTATTTACATTAATAAATTTATTGTGCGATTCAATATAATTTGATTATTTAATTTTTTATTAATATGTTATTATTCTTAATATTTTAATAAAAATAATTTTATTTTTAGTAATTTTTATTGAAAAATGATTTAATATTTATAAGTACTTTGTAGGAATATTATTTAAATAATTTTAAGAACTATTTTATATAGGTACCTTTTGTATCAGGGTTAATTAAATATTTTTAATTTATTTATTATTTTCCCGAAATAGAAAGATTTATAATTATATGTTTTATTTTGTGTCAAAACTATATATAATATAATTATAGTTGTTATATGCTATTCATTTTCTATATATCTGGTTTTTTAATAATTTAATTTAATTAATAATTAAATTTATATTAAGTAAATTTTATTTTTTTTACTTTTAGGTTTAATTAAATTAATCCAAGGATAAGCTAGGGTTAATTTCTATAACTTTAATTTTGTTTAATTTTTGTAGGATTAGTATTTTCCATCTTTTATTTATTTATATAAAATTTTGTTTAATTTTTTATTTTTTATTTGTTTAGATTTTTATTAAAATTTTATATTTAATTTTTTAATATTTTAATAATGATTAAATTAGTATAATTTAAAATAAAAATATAATAACTCGGCAAATATTATTTTTACCTGTTTAACAAAAACATGTCTTTTTGATATTTAATTTAAAGTCAGGCCTGCCCTAATGATTTAATTTAATGGCCGCTAGTATACTAACTGTGCAAAGGTAGCATAATCATTTGTTATTTATTGATAACTGGTATGAATGGTTTTATAAAATATATTCTTTTTTTATTTTTTATTTAAAATTTTATTTTAAAGTCAAAAAGCTTTAATTTTTTTATTAGACGATAAGACCCTTTAGAACTTTAATATTTATATAAATACTATTTTTTGATTTATATATATTATTTATATAAATATTTTTGTTGGGGTGACAGTTAACTTTTTAAAACTTTAATTTTATTGTTTTCATTTATTTATGATTTTCTTGATCCAATTATTTTGATTATAAGATTAAGTTACCTTAGGGATAACAGCGTAATTTTATTGGAGAGTTCTTATTAATAATAAAGTTTGCGACCTCGATGTTGGATTAAAATAATATTTTGGTGTAGAAGCTAATTTTATTAGTCTGTTCGACTATTAATTTTTTACATGATCTGAGTTCAAACCGGCGTAAGCCAGGTTGGTTTCTATCTTTAATTTTTTAGTATAATTTAGTACGAAAGGACCAATTATATAAATTATTTTTTGTGGTTGAATATAATTACTATTTTGGCAGATTTAATGCATTAAATTTAGAATTTAATTATGTAATTTTTATTACAATTAGTAATATTTTTAATTATATTTTTAATTTTAATTATTTTTATTCTTATTTCTGTAGCTTATGTAACTCTTTTTGAGCGTAAAGTTCTTGGCTACATTCAATTACGTAAAGGTCCTAATAAATTAGGTTTAATTGGATTATTACAACCTTTTTCTGATGGTATTAAGCTTTTTTTTAAGGAGTTTACTTACCCTTCTGTTTCTAATTTTTTAATTTATTTTTTTTCTCCTGTGTTTATATTAATGTTATCTATAATTTTGTGAGTTGTTTTTCCTTATTTTTTTAATATTTTTTCTTTTAATTATAGAATTCTTTTTTTTTTGTGTTGTTTAGGATTAGGTGTATATGGCGTTTTATTAAGAGGTTGATCTTCAAATTCTAATTACGCCTTGTTGGGGGCTATTCGTTCTGCTTCTCAAACTATTTCTTATGAAGTAAGAATATCTTTAATACTTATTTGTTTACTTGTTTTTATCTTTGATTTTAAAGTTATTAGTTTTATAATTTATCAGAAATATATTTGGTTCATGTTTTTTTGTTTCCCTTTGTTTTTTTGTTGATACGCTTCTTGTTTAGCTGAAACTAATCGTTCTCCTTTTGATTTTGCTGAAGGTGAATCTGAATTAGTTTCTGGGTTTAATGTTGAGTATAGAAGTGGTGGTTTTGCTTTTATTTTTTTATCTGAATACATAAATATTATTTTTATAAGAATAATCAGAGTTGTTTTTTTTATAGGTTGTAATTTATATTCTTTATTTTTTTATTTGATAATTGTCTTTTTAGTTTTTGGTTTTATTTGAGTTCGTGGTACTTTGCCTCGTTTTCGTTATGATAAATTAATATATTTATCTTGAAAGGTTTTTTTGCCTTTTACTTTGAATTTATTTATTTACTTTATGGGTATAATACTATTATTATTATAGTTCATTATATTTTGTGAAGTTAATAAAGGTATTATACTTTAATCTTATATTTTCAAAATATATGCTTTAATTTAAGCTACTTAACTATAATTAATTAATAATTTTATCTCATGTTTTTATAATTAAAGGATTAACAATAAAATATCTAAAATATGTTACTGTTAATGCTTGTCCGGTAAAAATAAAAGGTTCTTCTGCTGGTCGTGCCCCAATTCATGTTAATAAAAAAAGGTTTATTACAAAGTTTCAAAATAAAACCTTGTTTACAGGGTAAAATATATTTCTTTGGAATTTAGTTTTATTAGTTATAGGTAAAATTGCAATGATTACGATTGCTAATACTATAGCGATAACTCCCCCTAATTTATTAGGAATTGATCGTAAAATTGCGTATGCAAATAAGAAATATCATTCTGGTTGAATATGTACTGGTGTAACTAAAGGGTTAGCTGGAATAAAATTTTCTGGATCTCCTAACATTCGAGGTTCTCATAAATTTATTGTGATGAATCCTAATAATATTACTATTATTCCTATTAAATCCTTGATAGAGAAATATGGGTGAAATGGAATTTTATCATTATTTCTGTTAATTCCTAAAGGGTTATTTGATCCTGTTTGATGTAAAAATAATAAATGAATTATTACTATTGCTGAAATAATGAAAGGTAGTATAAAATGTAATGTGAAAAATCGTGTTAGTGTTGCGTTATCAATAGAAAATCCTCCCCATAATCATTTTACTAGATCATTTCCAATATAAGGAACTGCTGATATTAAATTTGTAATTACAGTTGCCCCTCATAATGATATTTGTCCTCATGGAAGTACATATCCCAAAAATGCTGTTCCTATAATTATTAATAATATTACAATTCCTACTGTTCATGTTATAAATAAGTGATAAGATCCATAATAAATTCCCCGCCCTACATGTATGTATAATGAAATAAAAAATAATGAGGCTCCGTTTGCGTGTATATTTCGTAGTAATCATCCATAGTTTACATCTCGACAAATGTGTACTACTCTATTGAAAGCTATTTCAATATTAGCTGTATAATGCATAGCTAAAAAAATTCCTGTTAGTAGTTGAATTATTAAGCATATCCCTAATAGCGATCCGAAGTTTCATCATAATGAAATTCTAGATGGTGATGGTAAATCAATTAGTGAATTATTTATAATTTTAATTAGTGGATGTGTTTTTCGTAAAGGTATATTCATTAGCTTTTTTTTCGTATTGGTCCTTCAAAAATATTAGTATTATGAGATACTACAATTATTGTGAATAATAAGTATATTACTATTATAATAGTAATAGTTATTACTTGAGTACTTATTATTTTTGCTATATTTATTATTTGTTCAAATTCAATAAGTTTAATTTTTCTATTTTTTATTATATTTGTTTCAATATTATTATTAGATACTAGAATTATAGCTATTAATATAATAATTGTTGCTATAGTTATTTTTGTTGATGTAAAGAATTTTTCATTTCTTGCAATTCTTGATATATAAATAAATAGCACTAATATTCCTCTAACTATAGAGATTACTAGAATATATGAATATCAAAATGAGTCTGTTATTTCTCCTGTGATTATTGCAATAATAATTGTTTGAATAATCAATATTAATCCTATTCTTAATGGGTGCTTTATACATATAAATATGATTGATGCTATTAGTATAATTTTTATAATTTCAATAGTTGGTTTAATAAAAATTTTAATTTTGGAGATTAAAGATAAGTAAGTCGCTTACTATTGAAGTTTTAAAGAAAATTTATCTGTCTATGATTTACAAGATCATTATTTTATTTTAAACTATTAAAACTTATTTTATATAATTACTTATTTATTTTATTTTTTTTAGGATTGATTAGTTTTTGTTCTGTTCGTAAACATTTATTATTGTCTTTATTGACTTTGGAATATTTAGTTTTAGTTTTATTTATTAGCCTTTATTATTATTTAATTTTTTATTATTCTTGTATATATTTTATAGTGGTGTTTTTAACTTTCACTGTCTGTGAGGGTTCATTAGGCCTTTCGGTTCTTGTTTCTCTAATTCGGTGTCATGGTAATGATAATTTATCTATTCTTAATTTTTTAAAATGATAGAGTTAATTTTGTTTTTTCTTTTTACGACTCCTTTATGTTTACTTTCAATATGATGAGAATTTTGTTTATTACTGGCTTTTATAACTTTTTATATATTTTCTAATTATAGTATATTTAATTATTTTAGATTATTAAGTTATGGGTTTGGGGCAGATATACTTTCTTTATTATTGGTTTTTTTAAGAATTTGAATTTTATTTTTAATAATTATGGCTAGATACAATATTTATTCTAGTTCAAATTTTTCTTCTGAGTTTTTATTTTTTTGTTTATTATTACTGTTATTTCTGTGTTTAAGTTTTATAACAATAAATATTTTTATATTCTATGTTTTTTTTGAGGCTAGATTAATCCCAACTTTATTTTTAATTTATGGATGAGGTTATCAACCAGAACGTCTTTCTGCGGGATTTTATTTATTATTTTATACTATATTTGGTTCTTTACCCTTATTAGTTTCTATTTTTTATCTTTATAAATTTAATCATAGTTTATTTTTTTTTATTTTAGATTGTTTTGATAATTTTTATTTATGTATGAGTTTAATATTAGCTTTTTTAATTAAACTTCCAATAGTATTTTTCCATTTTTGGTTACCTAAGGCTCATGTTGAGGCTCCTATTTCTGGTTCTATAATTTTGGCTGGAGTTTTACTTAAGTTAGGAGGTTATGGTATTATTCGAGTTATAAATTTTATTTATATATTTTTTTATAAATATTCTTATTTATTTATTGGTCTAAGTTTATTTGGTATATTTATAGTTGGGTTTATTTGTTTAGTTCAAATTGATATAAAGTGTTTAATTGCTTACTCTTCAGTTGCTCATATAGGTATAGTTATTTGTGGTCTTTTATGTATAAATACTTGAGGTATTTTAGGATCTGTTTTATTAATAATTGGTCATGGTTTATGTTCATCTGGAATATTTTGTTTGGCTAATATTTCTTATGAACGTACTCATAGTCGTAGATTAATAATTAATAAGGGTTTAATTAATCTTCTTCCTTCTTTATCTTTAATATGATTTATTACTATGATTAATAATATGTCTAGTCCCCCTTCTTTAAATTTATTAGGAGAAATTTTATTAATTAATAGAATTATAAGTTTTAGTTCATTAAGTTTTATTTTTCTTATATTTGCTTCTTTTTTAAGTTGTTGTTATAGAATTTATCTTTATTCTATTACTAATCACGGTTCTTTATATTCTGGTTTTAATATAATGTCTTCTATTTATTTGCGTGAATACCTACTTTTATTTATACATTTATTACCTTTGAATGTTCTTATTTTAAAGGTTGATGTATTTTTTTATATTATTTAATCTAAATAGTTTAAAATAAAATGTTAATTTGTGGTGTTAAAGATGTATTTATACTTTAGGTTATATATTTAATTAGTGGTTCTATCCTTTTAATAATTGGTTTATCTTTTATATTTACAGGTTTAAACTTTTTAAATCTTAGCTATAGAATTTTTATTGATTGAGAATTAATTTCAATCAATTCTTGTGTATTTTCCATATCTATTTTATTAGATTGAATATCTTTAATTTTTATAAGATGTGTTTTAATAATTTCTTCTATAGTTGTTTTTTATAGACATTCTTATATAATATCTGATTTTAATAAAATTCGTTTTCTTTTTTTAGTTCTTATATTTATTTTGTCAATAATATTAATAATTATTAGTCCTGATTTGGTTAGTATTTTGTTAGGTTGAGATGGACTTGGTCTTGTTTCTTATGCCTTAGTTATTTATTTTCAGAATTATAATTCTTATAATTCAGGGATACTTACTGTTTTAACTAATCGGATTGGGGATGTTGCTATTTTAATTTCAATTGCTTGAATATTTAATTTTGGTGGGTGACATTATATTTTTTATTTAAATTCTATAAATAGTTATATACATATAATTTTTATTCTTTTAGTTATTGCTGCTTTTACTAAAAGAGCTCAAATTCCTTTTTCTTCTTGACTTCCTGCCGCTATGGCTGCTCCTACTCCTGTTTCTGCTTTAGTTCATTCATCTACTTTAGTTACTGCTGGTGTTTATTTAATAATTCGATTTAGAAATTTAATTTTTATATATGATTGTATTATTTTGGTTTATATTGGATTTATAACAATATTTTTTTCAGGGGTTTCAGCTTTATTTGAATTTGATTTAAAGAAAATTATTGCTTTGTCTACATTAAGACAATTAGGATTAATAATAAGAATTTTATTTCTAGGATTTCCTATTTTTTCCTTTTTTCATCTTTTATCACATGCCTTTTTTAAGGCTCTTTTATTTTTATGTGCTGGATTAATTATTCATTTAATGTCTAATTCTCAAGATATCCGTCATATGGGGGGATTATTAAGTTATATTCCTTGAACCTGTTCTTGTTTTTGTATTTCTAATATGTCTTTATGCGGTTTACCTTTTTTGTCTGGATTTTATTCAAAGGATATAATTTTAGAGTCTGTTTCTTTTTATAAATATAATTTTATCTTGTATTTTATTTTTTTTATTTCTATTTGCTTAACTACTATATATACATTCCGACTTCTTTATTATACAGTTTTCTCTAACTTAGGTTGTTATCCTTTTCAATCTTATACTGAGGATAAGTTTATAACTTATCCGATATTTTTATTAACAATAATGTCCATTTGTTTTGGTTCAATTTTAAGTTGAGTTATAATCCCCTTTCCTGAAATTATTTTTATTGATTTATATTCTAAACTATTACCTTTATCTTTAGTATTATTATCTATATTTTTAGGATATATATTGACTAAAATTAATTACTCTATAATTTTTATTTCTAATATTAATTTATTAATTTGATTTTCTGGTTTAATGTGGTTTATACCTAAATTTAGAACTTATATAATTTATTCTAGCTCATTAAATATATCTATATCTTATATAAAGAATATGGATTATGGGTGAGGAGAATTACTGATTTCTAAACATCTTTTTAATATTTTTAGATATTTTAGAACTAAAATAAATATATATCATTTAAATAATTTAAAGGCTTTTTTTGTTACTTTTTTAATTTACATTCTTTTATTTTAAACTTTATACTAAAATAGCTTAAATTTAAAGCGTAATATTGAAGATATTAATATGAATATTAATTCTTTTAGTATTTAAGAAGTAAAACTTATTTTTTCATTGAAAATGAAATGTTTTTAAATAAACTACATAAATAAAGAGATTAACGGAATTTAACCGCTTTAAAAGATAGTTAGCAGCTTCTTTTAGATACTTCAATCTCTTTTAGTTGGATTTTAAATCAATATTTTTATTAACAATAAAATGCTTCTATTTTAGCTTCAACTAAAAGTAAGGAGATAATCTCTAATTTTTAGGTCGAAACTAAATGTAATATTTTACTTCACTACTTTATATGAGGATAACTATAATTAGTACCTTTTAATTGCAAATTAAATGTTATTTTTAACTATAACCCCTTATTTTGCTCATTCTAATACTCCATTTTTTCATTCATAATATAGTCCTACTAGTAAAATTATAAAGAATGCAGTTGCTGTATAAAATCAATTTGTTAAAATTAATAGATTTGCATTTGAAATCATAGGTAGAATAATTACAATTTCAATATCGAAAATTAAAAAAAGTACTGCAATTAAAAAGAATTGAATTGAAAAGGGAGTTCGTGATGATCTTTTTGGATCAAATCCGCATTCGTAAGGTGACATTTTTTCTCGGTCTATAAAAGATTTTTTATATGTTACTATACATAATATTATAATTACTATAGATATAGTAATTATGCAAATTGAAATTGTTATAATTTTATAAATTATTCTTTCTTAAGTTAAGACTTTTTAATTGGAAGTTAAATATACTTTATTATATTAAAAGAATAAATGTTATCTACCTCATCAATATACAGAGATATACAGGAATAATCATACTACATCTACAAAATGTCAATATCAAGCTGCTGCTTCAAATCCAAAATGATGTCTTTTAGAGAAGTGGTATATTGAATGTCGTACTAAACATACTGTTAAAAATAAAGTTCCAATTATTACGTGCATTCCGTGGAATCCTGTTGCTATAAAAAAACAAGAACCATATACTGAATCTCTTATTGTAAATGAAGATTCTAAATATTCGTATGCTTGGAGGATAGTGAAATATACTCCTAAAATAATTGTAATAAATAATCCTTGTATTGCTTGTGTTTGATTTCTTTCTATTAATCTGTGGTGAGCTCATGTTACTCTAATACCTGAACATAATAAAATTATTGTATTTAAAAGTGGGATTTGTATTGGGTTGAATGTTATAATACTTTTAGGGGGTCATATATTACCAATTTCGATTGTAGGTGCTAGGCTTCTGTGAAAAAATCCTCAAAAGAAGGATACAAAAAATAGTACTTCAGAGACAATAAATAAAATTATCCCTATTTTTAATCCATTACTTACCTTAATTGTGTGTTTACCTTGAAATGTCCCTTCTCGTGTGATATCTCGCCATCATTGGTATATAGTTAATAATGTAATTGTCACTCCTAAAAAATATAATGTTATATTATTTTTATGAAATCATATAATTATCCCTGATGTTAATGTTATTGCTCCAATTGAACCTGTTAATGGTCATGGTCTATAATCTACTAAATGAAATGGGTGGTTACTTTTTGACATAAGCTACTTCTCTAGAGTATAATGTTCTTAGTACAGAAAATACATATGCTTGAATGATAGATACTGCTGTTTCAAATATTATTAATCCAATTTGTACGATTATAATTATAGGAAGTACAATTGCTGAGGCTGATACTGAGTTATTTCCTAATAATCTCATTAATAAGTGTCCCGCAATTATATTAGCAGTTAATCGTACAGCTAGTGATCCTGGTCGAATTAAGTTTCTAATAGTTTCAATACATACTATAAATGGCATTAAAACTCTTGGAGTCCCTGAAGGGATTAAGTGGGCGAACATTTCTTCATTCTTATTAATTCATCCAAAAATTATTAATGATATTCATATTGGTAATGCTAAAGATAAAGTGAAGATCAAATGACTAGATCTAGTAAAAATATAAGGAACTAATCCAAATAAATTATTGAATAAAATGAATATAAATATTGAAACAAATATTAATGTTAATCCTTTACTATTAGTCCCTAATAATATTTTAAATTCTAAATGAAGCTTGTTATAAATATTAAAAATTAATATATTATATCGTGATGGTGTTAATCAATATATTAATGGCATTATTAATAGGCAGATAAATGTGCTTATTCAATTTAGTGAAAAATAAATTCTTGTTGAGGGGTCAAATGCAGAGAATAAGTTTGTTATCATTTTCAATTAATTATTTTTTTCTTTGATCTAGAAGTTTTTACTGAGATTGTTTTATTAAATACATAATATATACAAATTATAATTATAAAGAATCTTAAAATAAATATAATATATAAAGAGAGTCATCATATTGGTGCTATTTGAGGTATAGAAAAGTATTAATTATAATATCTTTAATTTGACAAATTAATATTTTACATTTTTAAACTAACTTTTCCATTAAGAGTATATGTTAAATACTATAATATGGTTTAAGAGACCATTACTTACAATTCAGCCACTTAATGAATAAGAATTTAATCAATTAATAAATTGATTTATATTAACACTTTCTACTACAATTGGCATAAAACTGTGATTCGCTCCACAGATCTCAGAGCATTGTCCATATATTAATCCTGGTCGCTTGATTGAGATTGAACCTTGGTTCAAGCGACCAGGAGTTGCATCAATTTTTAATCCTAACGCTGGGATGGTTCATGAGTGAATCACATCTGTAGCTGTCACTAGTATTCGAATTTTAGAGTTTATTGGTATAACTAATCGGTTATCTACTTCAAGAAGACGAAATTCGTTGTTTTCAATTTCTATAGTTGGCTTTATGTATGAATCAAATTCAATGTTTTTAAAATCTGAATATTCATATCTTCAATATCATTGATGTCCTACTGCTTTAATTGTTATTGTAGGTTTCTGAACTTCATCTATTAAATATAGAATTCGAAGGGATGGCATAGCAATAAATACTAGGATCACTGCAGGAAGAATAGTTCAGATTAACTCAATTGTTTGTCCTTCTATTAAATATCGATTGGTAATTTTATTTGTAAATATTGTGATTATAATATATGATACTAATGTTGTGATTATAAGTAGAATTATTAGTGTGTGATCATGGAAGAAAATTAATTGTTCTATAATTGGGGAATTGGCGTCTTGAAATCCTAATGATGCTCATGTTGCTATTTCTAAAAAAAGAATATTCTTTATAATTGAAGTTTAAATTCAATGCATTAAATCTGCCATATTAGAAGTTAGAAATAATAGGTAATTCGTTATATGAATGTTCTTCTGGGGGTAATTTTTGTAATCATTCAATGTTTGATCTTATATTTTGTGAAAATATAATTTTACGTTTACTAATAATTCTTTCTCAAATAATTATAATAAATATTACAATACTTATTACTGAGATTGAACTTCCAATTGATGATACAATATTTCATGTTGTGAATATATCAGGATAGTCTGAATACCGACGTGGTATCCCCCCTAATCCAAGGAAGTGTTGAGGGAAGAATGTTATATTAACTCCTAAGAATATAGTTGTAAATTGAATTTTTAATCATTTTGGGTTTATTGATATCCCTGTAAATAAAGGATATCATTGAATAAATCTTCCTATAATTGCAAATACTGCTCCTATTGATAATACATAATGGAAGTGTGCTACTACATAATAAGTGTCATGTAGGATAATATCAATAGATGAATTTGCTAGAATTACTCCTGTTAATCCTCCAATTGTAAATAAAAATACGAATCCTAAAGCTCATAGCATTGATGGGGTGTACTTTATTTTTACCCCGTTTATTGTTGCTAATCATCTGAAAATTTTAATACCTGTAGGTACTGCAATAATTATTGTAGCTGATGTAAAGTAGGCCCGTGTGTCTACATCTATTCCTACTGTGAATATATGATGTGCTCACACAATAAATCCTAGTAACCCAATTGCTAGTATTGCATAAATTATACCTAGTGACCCAAATGTTTCTGTTTTACCTCTTTCCTTTCTAATAATGTGTGAAATTAACCCGAATCCTGGTAAAATTAAAATATAAACTTCTGGGTGCCCGAAGAATCAGAATAAGTGTTGGTATAAAATAGGATCTCCTCCTCCCACTGGATCAAAAAATGATGTATTAAAGTTTCGGTCTGTTAATAGTATTGTAATTGCCCCAGCTAATACTGGTAGTGATAATAGTAATAGTAAGGCTGTAATTCCTACTGATCAAACAAATAATGGAATTCGTTCTGGTGATATACCTTCTGGTCGTATATTAATAATTGTTGAGATGAAATTAATTGCTCCTAAAATTGATGATACACCAGCTAAGTGTAGAGAAAAAATTGCCAGGTCTACTGATGCTCCTCTGTGTGCAATATTTGATGATAAAGGAGGGTATACTGTTCATCCAGTTCCTGCTCCTCTTTCAACTATAGATCTTATAATAAGTAAGGTGATTGATGGAGGTAATAGTCAAAATCTTATATTATTTATTCGTGGGAATGCTATATCGGGTGCCCCAATTATTAATGGTACTAGTCAGTTTCCAAATCCCCCAATTATAATTGGTATTACTATAAAGAAAATTATAATGAATGCGTGTGCTGTAACCACTACATTATAAATTTGATCATCTCCAATAAATGATCCTGGCTGTCCTAATTCAATTCGAATAATTCATCTTAGTGAGGTTCCTAATATTCCTGCTCATATTCCAAAAATAAAATATAAAGTTCCAATATTTTTATGATTTGTTGAGAATAATCATTTATTCATAAATAGGGTGTCTGATTTATAGGTTGTAAATTGTAAATTTATATATGGCGTTAATAGCCCCCTGTTAGGCTTTATAGTCAATTTTTATGATATTAGACTGCAATTCTAAAGTAGTTATATACTAAAGCTTAATAATAATTTAATATTTTTAACTTTGAAGGTTAATAGTTTTTATAACTTAAAGCTTTAAAACAATAATATTATTGTTGTCAGTATTAAATTTATTATAATTATAATTATTGGATAAATTTTGTTTTTTTGTTTTAATATTATTCATTTCTTTTGAACTTCAAAAATTATTATTGTTGATATTGTAATTCGCATATAATAAAATAAAGTAATTATTGATATTATAATTATTATTGTTATAATTATATATATATTGTTTCTTATTATTCTATTAATTGCTATTCATTTTGGTAAAAATCCAATTATTGGAGGTATTCCCCCTATACTTAATATTATACATGTGATGTTCATTTTTTCAATTATTGTTTTTATTGAGTTTATTATTTGTCTTGTATGTATAATTATATTATTGGAGAATATTAATGTTAATGGTACTATTATTATAGAATAAATAGTTAAATAAAATATTCACAAATTATTGTTGAATAAGGTACATATTATCATTCATCCTATATGGTTAATTGATGAGAATGCTATAATTTTTCGAATTGATGTTTGATTTAAACCCCCTATAGCTCCAATAATTGTAGATATAAGTCTTGATACAATAATTATTTTACTTGAAGTGTTTGATATAATAAATATAGGAGCTACCTTTTGTCATGTTATTAATACTAAGCAATTTATTCAAGATATTTTATTAATTATTTCTGTAAATCATATATGAAATGGTGCAGCTCCTATTTTAATTATTAAAGATATAATTAATAAAATGTTATTTTCTATTATAAAATTTATTCTAATAGAAAATAATATAATTATTGATCTTATACTTTGAGTTAGAAAGTAAATTATTGAACTTTCTGCAGATTTATTATTTTTTATTTTATAAATTATTGGAATAAATGCTATTATGTTAATTTCTAATCCTATTCATATTCTTAATCATGTGTTAGATCTTAATGTAATTATTGTTCCTATTACTATTATTATTATAAATATTATTTTTGTGTATATTTTTATTAAAAAGAAGAAGGTTATTTAACTTCTATACTTAGGGTATGAACCTAATAGCTTATTTTAGCTTATCTTTTTATAATATAGTGTATATGCACATTGATTTTTGAATTCAATAGTTTTAGTTTATTCTAAATTTTATAATAAGAGTAGATTTACCTACTTTTTTATTCAATCAAAATAACCCTTTTAATTCAGGCATCTTATT